TTGACGAGAGAGGTGTTGCAGAAGCGGGCCAAACAACCAAAGTCGAAGGTTGTAGCCTTGCTTCACTTGAAAGAAAAGAGACTTATAGATTGGCTTGAAAACTCCCCAGAGAGAAAACATCTTAATTAGAAGAAGAGGTCTTTCTTGATCCTGGAGAGGTAAAGATTGAGACAGGTTGTCAGAGTCATTTCTATTGCTGCCTAAGAGCCCTACCCCTACTTAAGATATTGCTTGAAAGGCGTTGGTTGAGTGACTGCACTTGCCCCTTTGACTGCTGGATTGATTGACTTTGCCAGCTTCAAACCCTACTGTTCTAAGGATAAGGAAAGGAACTGAAGGGGGATGAAAATATAGCTCATATTCTTCTCTTCCTTAGACCCACCATCTATCTAGTTAGCCTCCTCGGTGAAAGAAAGGGAAATCATTTTTCACATTAGCTCTTCCGGAGCACTCTCTTAGCTTAACTATCTACTAGGGAATCTTATCTAAAGCCTACGATATTTGACTTCTCTCTTTTGAGATGCTTCCAGTGCGCTTCAGGGGTTCTCGAGTCGGGGAAAGGGGAAGGACAGAGAGGATACCATCTAAGAAGGACAGTTGGAGTTGACGGTACAGTAAGAGCTGTTGCTGGAATAACTAGTGTTGATGGAATAGAAGCTCTTCCTACTCTCGTATCCGATGAAGAATAGGCCCAAGGGACATCCATGGACAACCGCCACCCACGTGGTTTAGCTAATTCAACAGCCTTCGGAGAAAAGCGACAAGTACCACTGGACAAGCAAATCACTTTTGGAATCACCTTTAAGGATCCTCTTACGGTGAAATGCCGGAATGATGCTAGGATATCCCGAGCGAGTCAGCTAAACAGAGACGGAAATCTCAGTACTATTCTGGCCAGGGTATGCTTGTTGAATTGAAGGCATACCGCACACTGCTTCAAATAGAAAGATATTGGTTTAATCTCAAAGCCTCGCCAGAAGACGTTCCACAAAAGCATTATTTCTCTTGTTCCTTGAGCAATTGAGGAAGCGAAGCGGGCTGCTTGTCTTGCCTCGAGCCCATAAGAGAAGTACTGCTCTGGACTAGGATGGTGCTGTTCTGCTTAAAACTAGGCTAGGAAATGGGCCTAACTCCACTCGGATGAGAGAGCTTCCTATAGGTTGAAAGGCCCCTCACGGAAGGAGCATTTCCTCAATCTCTTCCAGAAATAGGAGCTCGAAACCTTGCAAGCGGGAAAGCTTCTATCTCTTATAGAGAATCGACATAGGGGAAAGAGAACTACAAGAAGTCTACAACCTTACTAATAACTAAGAAAGGTGCTTTCCTTTACTAATGCAAGACTCCTCTCATTCTCAAAGTAGCTGTCTCCGTCCCGCTATTCCTGCTTCTGGAATAGAGTAAGCTTCTCTTCTTTCGCTGCCTCTGCCTCTCCTCTGGTTTAGAACCCCCAAATCCACAATGACAATGATTGCTTCAAGGTCCATCTTAATAGAAGACCCGATCCATCTTCTCTTGAATCTCGACATTTCATCCAAAGAATAGAAAATGGTTAACACATGCCGATTGGAGAACGTATTCCCTTCCCAGCTATTAGTGAAACAGGGGCCATCACTCTAATACGAATCGAAAGAATCACTATCGGGTTTGGTACCAACCAAGATTATCGTGGTTGAAATACCATCAATTTTTCATAGTTATTAGAGCTTCTAATTAAGTCGATTAAAATAATATTCTGATTCAATCAGTATTATCTCGTTCATACTCCTCACCTGAGAAGCATTTCACTAACCACCTGAGGAGCGGTAACAAGTACCTCCCTTGGGGTCGGGTAGCTACAGTCACACACAGTTCCTGTACACAGTAAGACAGTAGCAGCAGTAGCTACTGTAGCGTAAGACAGTCACTCTCACAAGTATGGTTTAAACAATGTTCTATCGGTTTGACCACCAGGTTTAACAAGTTTGAAACATAGGGTAGATGGTCTAGCTACCCAACTGTAGCTGCAGTAGCTACACTGTACCTCCTTAGCCGGTAGCCAGTAGCCAGTGGGTAGGAAACCTTGCCCGCCAACTAAAAAAAAGAGCGATTGAGAGTGGATTTCAGGTTCGATAGTGTCGAGAAGGTATTAGCCACCGGTGACCGTACTTTCGTAAAAGCACCATTGGGCGGTGGTTCCTCTTCTCTTCTTCCTCTTGAACCTCGAACAAAAAAAGATCTCGGCATCAGCTCGACTAAGAGTTCCGAATAAAAAAAGTCAACTTCACTTTACTTAAGACGAAGGAACCGAGTGCAAAAAAACAAAAACCGGTTTCGCTTCAAACTACTAGTAATTAAGACTAAAAGTAAGGAAGTCCTTTTCTTGACTTTGGCCTGCGTTCATTATACCTACCCCCTTTTTAAAGAACTTTATTTCAATCTCAACAAAGAAATGAAAGCATAACTCTTTGCTTGTTGTCCTCTTACTTACTCAATTGTGGAGGTCTCTCGGGTGTCTGATCCGATCAGTCTCGTGATGAAGAAAATTCCGATCTTCCACTAAGAAAGGTCTCGTCACGACAACTCAATTTGTCCGGTAAACTACTAGGGGCTCCCCATCGTTTAGTAAAAGGGAGGGGAGATTTGCTCCTCATCCGGGGGTTCATTTCATTCATTATGCACTCAAAAGTGAAGGTCTTAAAAACTTCATAGAATTCATGATCGGCCATTCCATTTGTGCTTTCAGCAAGTAGGCGACGCGAATCTATTTCTATGCTTCAATCGGATACCAATTGCTTGGATGCGTTTGAAGCCTCGAGATGACTTGCAGAAAAAAAGCTTTCTAGGTTTGTCTTCTGTCTCCGTAACAAATGGTCCATTTATTGATGGGCGAACGACGGGGATTGAACCCGCGCGTGGTGGATTCACAATCCACTGCCTTGATCCACTTGGCTACATCCGCCCCTACCCCCGCACTTCAGTCTCTATCTACGATCAGATCCTTTCTGAACTCCCCTATGACCGCTATCAAAGAGAAGCTTTTTCCTATACTATAGTTGCAAGTCTATTGTTCTCTTTCCGAATTAGGTGAAACAAAGCTTCAAACAAAGAGGTTGGGCTGTTCACTTCATTGATTTGACTTCACTTTACTTAAGATTAAAGAAAGAGAGGGGCCGGGCGGGCAGTAAAGGCTCATTTAGTAGACAGCGAGCGAGCAGCAAGCACCTACTCCTATCAAAATGAAAAGAAGCTGAACTTGAATTGAAGAAGCGAGCCCCTATCAGAGAAAGGAAAGCCGTTGCGCGTTAGCGCATCCGTTTTCTTGCTCGTTAGCGCCCTTCCTTCAGCTGGCTTCGCCTTATCTATTCATCTCTTTTTTAAAATGGATATTTAGGGATCTCTCTTGTTCATAGATCTTGAAACCAGATCTATCCCCGGAAGAACCAACACTTAAAGGGTGTAAGCAACGGAAGGTTCTCACCCTGTCCCCGACATTGTTCTCCGACGATGTCCCCTGGGCGAAAGGGGACACCATTCTCTTTCTTTCTTCAATCGTTCCGATCAGGACAAGTGGGTTGGTTCGTTTCGTCCTCCTATCTACGCAATTCTCTGTCTTCGTTCGTGATCATGTTGGGCGAAAGTTGTAGAGGAGCGGCTGTGAAAGGGCTCTTCCCCCCTTTCCATTGAAGTAGAGAGGGCTTCCTTCTCCGCCATTCCGGCCTATTATAGGGATTTTACCGATGCTGAAGGTAGCTTGCTTACCAAGCCACCCACTTGAGAAGCTGGTCGCTAGAAAGAAGCGACGAGGAAGCGAAGCTGTCTACGAAGCTTTGCTTCTCCCCCTGTAGTCGTAATACTCGGCTCGTCGCTACTTTGATTCAAAAGGTAACCGATGGTTCCCGACTTTCTCTGGTTTCCGCAACCGTAACCCTTTTTCCGATTACATAAACTTTTTCTTTTTCATAGCGATACGCTCTAAAAAAAGTGAAGGATAAGCAACCCTTCTAGAAGAAGCGGTAGCTTCCCGCCTCCTTCATTCCTACTGCCTCCTTCGGTGAGAAGTTCCCTTCCTTAAAATGAAAAGAAAAAAAGAAAAAAAGAAAAAAAAAAGAAAAAAATGCCTGATTGGTCTGCTCAGCAAACGTACAAAGTGGACCGCTGTTTGGCTGACCCCCTTCTTCCCATTCGGGTTGGGTTGACCCAGAAGTACAGTAAGAAGGAATGGAACCGCTTGAGAGTCGTCTGAAGTTCACACTTGGGTAAAGACGACTGACTTTGGAAACGGAACACGAACCAATTTAAGCTATTCCGGCTTCTTATTGAGCGTAGCGAAATCAAGGTTTATGAGAAAGTCAGCGAAGTTTCTATGATGTTCTACCTTTGCGCAGTCTCGCTCCACAGTGACAGCGGAAGGCTCCGCACCTGAGCCTCGTTAGACTCAGCAGAAGTGTAAGGTGTAAGTGAAGAGAATAGAAGAGATGAAGTCCGCCCCTTAGCCTAGTCTATATCCACAGCTGACGCAACTCCGTCTCACTACTACTTAATTAATTCATTAATGGCTAAACTTTTTCATAACCTGAGCTTTCCTTAACCAGTTGACCTTACTTCGTAACCTTAGCCTCTCTTTCTTTATAGTTCGACTAAGTGACTTCGTAACCGAAACCTACTTTTTTTCTTACTGTAGCATAGGCCTTCGCCACTTCAAACGGGCCCTTCGCCCCTCTTTTTTTTCTTAGAAAGAGCGGGGCCTTACTTATTCAGGGGGTGGGGGAACCCGTAGGAAGGGGGGACGAACCGCCGAATTGACATCTGAAATCGCCAACATGAACACAAACGAAATCTTGAATTTCGTATAGAAAGAAAACGAACCACTTCTATTCTCGGAGCCCACGGAGCGGTATATGAAGAATGGCTTTTTGGTCCCTTTCGTCCAGTGGTTAGGACATCGTCTTTTCATGTCGAAGACACGGGTTCGATTCCCGTAAGGGATAGGTACTCATTCCCGGCCGCTTTCAGTTAGTGTTCATTGCTGAGTGATCGCTCGCTATCTGGCTGGAAAAGGTGGTCCGGAAGCTTCCTCTCTCCCAGCAAGCAAGATGAGATCACCACTTCTCTCGGACTTCCTTTACTTCGTAACCTTAGCTTTAGATGTCCTTTCATAGATTCTCGAACCTCCGACAGACATAATATCCATATGCGTTCTTTCTCTCCTCCCCTCAGCCATAGAGTCATCTTTCCCCCTTTTTCACTATCTCGCCCAGCATATCTGCCGGGAGCAAGAGCATATCCAAGTCCCCTATTCAGTTGAATCAGATCTAGTAGCGCTCACTGCTGAGGCGAAAGAAAGGAGCAAGATACGGCCAAAAAGCCGGAAATTCTCGCGCAGGAACAAGCGTAGGCCTGTAGCGCGCCCTTCAACCAGGAAGAAGTGCTTTTCTTGGCGAAGCGAGGAAGCACAGTTGCGCGCCTCTCCATAGCCCCTCTATACTCTAGAGGTATTAGTACCAAGCTGGAAGCTTGCTGTGTAATTTCATAAAGAAAGGTGTGTGAACCTCAGCGAGTCCGGGTTTCATTTCAAACTAGCCTCCTGGACTGAACCTACCTTCTTAATAGGTTATAACTATCAATAAAGTAGGAATGGCAGAGAAGGAGATGCGCTTTCTTGAGTTACAGACAAGGAACTCCATTCTGTTGACTCTACCAGATAGAATAGAACCCGTCTTTTTTCATAGTCTAGTCAAAAGAAGAGTTTGATCCTGGCTCAGAAGGAACGCTAGCTATATGCTTAACACATGCAAGTCGAACGGGGAGCTGGGCAGAAGGAAAAGAGGCTCCTAGGGTTTATGAGAATCATATATAAGATCTCGTCTAAAGGCAGGGGTGAGCTTTCTCACTATACAATGTAAAAAAAGGACCAACGACGATGAAGGAGGAGTAGGAGCTAGCTTTCATTGAAGTAGGGGCGGAATCGAAGCGAATCAATTCTGAGTTCATGCCACGACGATCTATATGGAAGGGAAGTTTGATGCATTCCTGTTGAGAATGAAGAAGAAGAGATATCTTCTTTTGAACAGGAAAATTGGGTCACATCTTCTTCTATTTTGCTTTGCCGGAATTCTTTGATTGCTCCGTACGAATTTACAATGGAATCCTGTTCGTTGTAAGATCACTGAAGGAGGTCATCAATTTGGAGAGTTTTCTTCTACACGGAAACGAAGATCTTCGAGAACTAATATTGGACCGGGAATCAAAAAGGGAAAAAAGTAAAGTCTAAGCGCATATGGCACGAAAAGGAAATCCGATTTCGGTAAGACTTGATCTAAATCGTAGTTCAGATTCAAGTCGGTTCAGTGAGGGCGACCGCGAAAGTCACCGAAGGGGTCAGTCTTTTCCTTCACCCCAGATTAAAAAAAGTAAAGCGGGAAGGGCGTTGCAGATGTCCGGGACGGACACGACTTCTTCTAACGCTAGAAGACCACTGGAAGACACCCGGGACCAGAGCATGTCGTGAAAGAAGCACACTGGGCGGGCGTGCTTCGACCGTGTCTCCGGGGCACAGTTGGATGTAGATATCATGAACGCGAGGTGCAGGATACCAGGCCGAGAAAGCCGGGCAACCACTCCCCTATGTGCCAATCGCTAGTGCAGCCAGGGCCCCGGCGCCCAGCTCCGCTGGAGAGGCCTCGCCTGATCTGAGAAGTGCTAATTCGGTTCGGATAGACTTCATTCAAGAACGCCGCCGCCCCTGGAATCAATAAGAAAACAAGTGCTAAGTTTCAGATCAGTGAATAAACCGAAACGAAAGAAGAGACCTTTCTCGCTCGGCGCCTAAAGCGCACTATGCTCCGCTTCAACAAATGAGAGTTTTCGGTGGAACCGGTGAACCACGCGAGCCGCGTGGGACAGAGGGCTCGTAGTACCTGCTACCGCAGCTATGCGGTGGAAGGGAAGGAGCCTAAACTGACCTTTTTTCTTTGAAAAAGAAAAAAAGCAGTACAAGGAGATTAGACTCTCGGATGAGACTAAGTAGCTACCGACCGTTCCGACGCGCCCTTGACCTATCTTGATGAAGACCGAAACCTATCTAATCGAAAGTGGGGTCTAGTTTAAGCTGTCAAAGAAATGGCCTGGAAAGAATAACCACTAGTAGGGATATAGACGGAGTCTCGCTCAGTAAAGAGAGTTATTCGTAGAACAGGAGAAGAGCCTTGACTTTCTATTATATTAGTCCAGCACGCTAGCTGCAATCTTTCTAAAGCAAGAAGGGAAGGGAGAAAGTTTACTTTGAGAAAGAAAGGCCTTCTCTTCTATTTCGATTCTAATCGGTGCGTTATCGCTTTGATTTCTCGTTAGCTAGGCTTCAATAAGGACGTTTAGGCTTTACTAATATAAGATAGAAAAGAAAGGTTTCATCAGGGTGCGAAGGTTTGGAACCTTATACAAACAAAGAGCGTTTTCTTTCAAATGACAACTGCCTCTTCCTGCTGCGAGGCCTTGCACGAAACCAAACCGCCCCCCCCCGCCCGCTCAAGTACCAGTTGCTTCGCAGGTAGGCCCACTTAGGTTAGAGGGGCATTGTCCCTCAGTTCTTACCAACCCCCGGTGTGTAATCGACATGTTGTTAGCTTCAACTCGTTCGAATAAGAATCTGCAATTACCTCTGCTGTCAATTTCTTATTCATTCAGGGCGCTCGGCCGGTGCTCCTTTCTCAAACCAGAACAACTCTGAACGTTAGGGAAGATAAGGGAGGATCACCTGAGCGAACTGACCGAAGGGACTTGACTTATCCGAACCGAACGATAGCGGCTTAAAGCTAAGAGCAGCGTCGCTGCTTGATCGGCGGGGAGGAGCATCTCAAAGTATGGGGCAAAGGATCAAAGGCTTTTACTTTGTCACCCGGGATCCACCACAGGTTGGGTTTGAGAGCCGTGTGATGGGTGACTATCCAGCACGGTTCGGAGAGCACTTTTAGTCTGCGCTGGTGAATGGAAGCCCCCCTATCAAGCAAGAAAGAAGCGGCTCTTCCCACGGCGGAGTCCGCATTGACTCTATTTATTATTATGGTAAATTAGTGTATCAAGATGTCAATCTTAGATCTTATTTCGGTTCGATACGTCCACCTACTAGACTCACCTTTGGCTTTCGTCTCGGTAGGTGTATTATTCTACATTTTCCCAAAAGAACATTCATTCATTTCTTTCTTCCCCGTCGACCACGACGACAGAAACGACGCGAAAAAGCCAGACCCGGAAAGGGGAAGGGCCAGTGGTGGGCATTTGGTAAAGTCGGGCCGATCGGGTGTCTTCATTCAAGCGACGGTACAGAAGAAGAACGAAACGAAGTGAGAGGCCGGGGGGCAGGGAAAAGAGTCGAGTCGATCAGGCTCGACGACCGGGAGAAGCAAAACGAAATCAGGATTTGGCCGAAAAAGAAGCAACGTTATGGATACCATGACCGATCACCATCGACAAAGAAGGATCTTTCTAAATCACTTCGGGTCAGCGGGGCCTTCAAGCATCCGAAATACGCCGGGCTTGTAAATGACATAGCCCTCCTAAATGACGACTCCTTCAGAAAAACGAAGTTATTCAAGTTCTTTTTCTCAAAGAAGTCAAAGAAGTCCCCCTCCGACAGCCCGACGAGTCATCCACTTAAAAGGACCCTCCCTGCGGTGCGCCCTTCCTTGAATTATTCGGTCATGCAATACTTATTGAAGACAAAGAACCAAATGCATTTCGACCCCGTCGTAGTTCTCAATCATTTCGTGGAACCGGGCGTGGTTGAACCATCTACCATGGGGGGAGCTCATGCACAGGGAAGAAGCTTAGATAAGAGAATACGTTTCGCTTTTTTTGTCGAAAGCTCGACCTGCGATAAAAAGTTTTTGGCCGAAGACAAAAAGTTGACCCACTTCATTCGCTGGTCGAATCATCCTCGCTTCGCGGGAACAACAAAAACCACCATCTCGCTCTTTCCTTTCTTCGGTGCTACCTTTTTCTTTCCAAGGGACGGGGTTGGGGTGTATAATAACCTTTTTTTTGAGTATGCCCGGGAACAACTCCTACGAAAATTCAGGAAAAAATGTTGGAACCTCATGGCTAAGGATAAGGTAATGGAATTGATAGAGAAATTCATAGACCTAGGTGGGATAGGAGACTTGATAAAGGGAATAGAGATGATGATAGAGATCATACTGAGAAACAGAAGAATTCCGTACGGGTACAACTTTTATTTGAACGAAGTGAAAAAAATGCGATCTTTGTTGTCTAATAGAACAAAGACTAATACCTTAATTGAGTCGGTCAAGATCAAATCTGTTTATCAAAGTGCTTCTCCGATTGCTCAAGATATCTCTTTTCAACCGAGGAACAAAACAAGATCATTTCGCTCCATTTTTAGTCAAATAGTGAAGGATATTCGATTAGTAATGAAAAAAGGGGCGGAGGGGATCCGTATATGTTGTTCAGGTCGATTAGAAGGTGCAGAAATAGCTAGAACTGAATGCGAAAATTATGGAAAAACATCTAGTAATGTATTTAACCAGAAAATAGATTATGCTCCTGCGGAAGTATCTACTCGTTACGGAATCTCAGGTGTCAAAGTGTGGATTTCATATAGTAAAAAAGAAAGGGGACGTGCTATATCCGAAACGTACGAAATCTAGTAAATAGCGTAAAGGCAGATGTAGTAGGGGTTGCAAACCGGACGGTACACGACTTGGTTTTGGAAGATACGGCACTAAAAGTTGTAGAGCTGGTCGTCTTTCTTATCGAGCCATTGAAGCAGCGCGTCGAGCTAGATTTGGGCAATTCCATCGTACTATGAGCGGACAATTCCGAATAAATGGTAAGATATGGGTAAGAGTTCTCGCAGATTTCCCTATTACCGGGAAACCTACAGAAGTCAGAATGGGAAGAGGAAAAGGAAATCCTACGGGTTGGATTGCTCCTGTGTCCACAGGACAAATCCCTTTTGAAATGGATGATGTGAGTTTGTCAAATGCTCGGCAAGCCGCTACATTAGCGGCGCATAAACTATGTTCGTCAACCAAGTTTGTTCAGTGGTCGTAACGTAATTAGTTAGTGGGGAAAAAGTGGGCCGGGATTCAAAAGAATTAGGCGAAGTGTTTGTTCCTGAACGACGGAAGTGGAAAGACACTAAGGGAGAGGGATATACTCCTTTATTTTTGTAATCGCCGAAATTGTACGACGAACCTTCTTGTTCCAGGCGTACTACCCTGATACGTTAAGGTTTAATTCTCCAGGCCCGGTTTATAAAGTGATAGTAGTCAGAATAAATCAGAAAGATAAGAGCTAAGATTCAGGAAAGGAAGCTTTATGGGAGAAAGGATAAAAAGTATGTATGTATCTGTCCATTCCTTCCTCCAACAGATGCGGGTGAATTAGCTGCCTTTATCTTATTCTTCGTTCGTCTAAATAGATAATCGATGTCCTTCGCTCCATCTGCAGTTATCGGTGTAATAAAGCAAGGGGAGAGGAGCATATAAGTCAGATTGCTTCATGAATGTATAAGACTTAAGAGCAAGCTAGGAGAAGCGCTTAATCCCGTCGCTTCGTCGCTCAGTCCGTTGCTTCTTCCTTTCCGGCTCTTTAGACCAATACCAATTCCAGGTGCATATTCCATTCGTGCATCTGCAGTTTCCTTTTCTTTCTACTTGCTCTGTTCCAGAGCAGTCCTGACTATGATGTAGTATAGGGAATTCTAATAAAACAGAAAGAGGAGAAAGCGCCATAGTGAGAAAGATAACCGCTATGTAGCCAAGTCAAAGTACTAGAAAGAGCACTATACAGATTGCTGACACTTCTTGTTACTTGACCAAATCACAACAAACAAGAAATACTAGGAGTCACATGACATTTTTCTAACTAAAGCCAAGCTAAGCTAACGGGAGGGAAAGGCCCCGAAGCAAGGAGAAAGATCGTTCTCGTAAAGCAGTACTGGTTCAAGGACTTGGTAGCGAGGGTGTCACTTGTATATTCTCTCCGCAAGGGGAAAGAAAGTGTGCCGCCAAGTCTTGCTCTGGCTTACCAAAAATCATAGGAGTGGTAGCACAACGGCTGACAAGCAAGAAAGGGCACTCCCAGCATGAGGTTACCAATAGGTTAGCGAAAGACTGTTCAAGCCATTTTTATGAGAACAGAACAATTGACAAGGTTTGCGGTGGAGTGGAATGAAATTCATGTCTTAGGTGGAACCTCTATTCCATGCCATGTCGGAGTAAGGAAGCACGGGCTTCTCATTTCATTGATTCGCTTTTGTTTTGCTCCCTCACTCCTTGAAGAAGAGCGAAGAGCTGATCTTTCCTGATCCTTTCGAAGCAGTCCGTAGCCATAGAGAAACGAACCCACTACTTGGGTTACAAAGTGGAACGATCCACTCCGCGCTTTCTCCTGTACCATATTCTTGCTTGTTATTCTTCAGGAATCCGCTCTAAAGACCCGAAACCGATGAAGGGCTGGTTCTGCGTGGGTTGGATAGCTCACCGGTCATGGGAGAGACTCCCTGGACATTTGGCATGGGTTCCGATCAACGAGGAGGGAAAAAGTGATCTCTCATCGGCTTGGAAGAGATTGCGGGACAATCTATGGGGCTACGGAATCAAAATAGACTCACTTCTGCAAGGAAGAGTAAAAAAGCAAAAGAGGGTTTAGTTACTTAGCTGTACTTAGAGGGAAACCCTAGAGGGTTGGGAGAATGGTTGAGGGTTCAGAGTACCTGATAGCCCCGCTAGGCCGGGCAAGGGAAGAAGGTATCAGACCTATGTAGTTCTAGACCCCTTTTGTGAAACCAGTTCCTGTACTCTTGTTGACTGAAGTAAAGTAGTCCGGTGGACGGGACCCGCCTCACCACTCCCATCTATGAACGAGAACCCGCTCTTTCTCTTTGACACAGAAAAGAGTCTATCTAATCAAGGTATACCAGGTCTAGTAGGAGGCAAATCTCCTATTGTTCTTACAGAATATGCTCTTCTTGTTCGAGAATCAGCTTTGCATGAACTTGTTCCTTCTAGCTTCTTTGTTTTGAGCTGTGGTACCTAACCCGAAGTAGGGAACAGCGAGCATCAAGCGTCAGGCATCGGTAAAAGAGGTTGGCATCGACTAAGTGACCCTAGCCTCGTGCGAGGTATACAAAGGCAAGGAGTCAGAAGCTGGTATCAGAACGTGAACTCTGAGAATAGGGGTATACAAGTGAACCACCTAGAATCGATCCATGACCGCTAAACTAAAGAAAGGAGTCCTTTACCAAGTAAGCTAGGCAACCTTACCCGCCTCAACCGATCTTAGCTCGGACATGCCAACAGCCAATACTTACTCTTTTCCCTGGGACAGCTAATAAAAACTAATACGGCCCCTTCTCAAAGAGACTGCCCTTAGGACTCTATTAAGTGAAGTCATTTAACAGCGGATAGACACAAGTTATGACAACCCTCACACGAGGGCCAAAAAGAAAGCTTTCGTTAAGATAATTCGCCCATACAATAGAACAAGGAGAGCAATCAACG